TCCGGATCCTAGTGCTTTCGAGATGGTTCGATCGCTAACAAAGACAAGCATGGGAAACAGCAGACTCCCAACAAGCAACTCCAAGAGCTCAAGCCTAAAGCCTTAGTAACGCGCATCCTCATTGCTCGCGTAAAGCAAGCGTAGGCTCGAAGGCCGAAGCGCGCTAGTGCTCGTTGCATTTCCCTCCTACTCGGGTAAAGTATTCCGCTCGTTTGCTGTCAGGAATTCAGTAGAGTGGCCGGTCGTTGAAAGAAGCAAGCCTATAGCCTTTGAAGGTGGGAAGGAAATCCCAGAAAAGTCTCAATGCTATCTCTATCTACCAAGGGGAAAGAAAGATGCGCCATTCTTAGTTAGGGAGAGGGTATGTTCACATTGAGTATCCTCGTATGCTCAGTCGAGTGACAAACGTACCTATCCCCGACGTGGGTAACGCATCTACAAAACCATGGTGTTAACAAGGGCCTCCCTTCTCCTAAATCCAATTTTTTCTTTACTTAAAATAACCGTTGTTCACTGGAATTTCTTCCAAGAAAGTTTGGATCCCTCCGCTCCTTGCCCGTTCGTTTCACTTACTTCCGCTCCGCTCCTCTCATCGAGAAAGCAATTACACATCCTGACTAAGGAGCACAGGCAATAGGTTCGTAGGAAGAGGCAAGCGTTCACACATCCGTCTCTATCATATGTGTTGGGTGAAGAGCTAAGACTATGCCTGGGCCGGGGTCAGGAAGACAGGCAGAAGGAGTAAGCAGCTTAAGCAAGAGACCCTATCTTATATAGTATAGGCAATTTCTCTTATCCAGTAAAGGAAGTAAGTTCGATAGCTGTCCAAGGGGCAAAGAGTAGTATTCCGGTCTCTCTTGAAAGCAATCAAGCGTGAGAAGCAGGATCCGTCCACAGCTTTTAGCCCTTTCCCTTAATAAGTTCCTCCTTCTCTCCGGATTCTCGTATAAAGAAGCAATTACCTAAAAGAAGAGGTGACAGGCAGTTGGACTTAGCTTTCCCTAGTTAGGGGCACACAAATGAGATATTGGAGAATAGATTCATTTCACCGATGCTTCGTTCTCGACCGGGACTTATTCCTATAGATACCGGAGATATAGATATAAAGGAAGCTTTGAACTACTTATTTAGAGGGAGAAGGAAAGGAACTAGCCCTCTCCATATCGTTGGATAATTGGTTTTAGGATTCAGCCGTGGATGCAGGATGCAGTCATGGAAAAGAATAATAAGGTTTGATTGATTACCCCAGCCCAGGAAGTTTTAGCACAAGGAAATCGTGGAGACGCAGCCTTATTGGGAAATGACTGGAGCTTTGGCCTATGTTGGAGTATGTGGAGAAGCGCCTTCTGTCGTTTTAGTTGAGGAGGCGGAATGCATCTCTTATGTGAAGGAAACACTTTTCAAATGGAAGGTAGCCTAGCGCTTTCGCTTTCTATCACGAAAACAAAGAGAAAATCACCCCGCAGTTGACCCGGATCTGTATGTCCAAGCTTTGCATACGGGAGACTATAATTGAATGAGAAAAGGCAAGAAAGAGTGGCTCGACAGGCGTTCACCGTCAACAGAATGGAATATGTTCTAGTAGACTTAAACCAAGAATGTGGCACGCCCCTATTTGTATTATCACATTTCACACTATGCCTGGTTCACTGGTATCTTAATAGTCCAACGGTAGAAACACTATAAAGGGGCAACCCAAAGTAGGAATGCTATTCGGGGAAGAGACAGGTCCACCACAGACAAGCATGAAGTGAAGGGGCGCGACTGACTGCTTCGCCTAACTCAGATTCGAATTGATACTAGTCTTTCTTCATTCTCAGGTCTGTCATTGCCTGCCAAGAGTGGACGGATTGGCTGCCGTGGGCCCACTAAACCCTCGCCCCTTGGGGCCTGGGGAGGCAACCTTAACGGCGTAAGCACCTTTCTATCAACTCAAGGCAGGAAATGCGCATAGCCAAGATGGAATTGACTCTAGTAGACCACTACTCGATGGTGGAACACGGGACTTGTAGTAGATGACTAGTCTGTCTTCAACCAATTATCATATATAGAGAGTCGTGTCATTGCGTAGAGAAATGGCCACTAAGAGAATGATCTCTTTGACATAGCTTTTCAATCAACAAAGCGGCGGGACCAATGAGCCTACATAGCACCCACTGGCATTTATGTCGGGTCGTAGTCCGGTATCCTTCGGGCGCTGTAAGAAAGAAGATGCTATGTCTCTGTTCTCATTCCCCATGGGGGCCATGAACTACGTGATAGAACCAGTCTTTCTTCTACGAAAAGGCAGAATAAACCACAATTCGAACTGCGTAGCAAATAATTGAACTATTCTATTCTAAGCGTAGCTGTTCTAAGAAAACTCTTACTATAAGTTGCGTAGCTGTTCTAAGGAGAACTGCGTAGCAAATAATTGAACTATTCTATTTCTTGAACTATTCTATTCGAAGAAAGAAGGAGAGGCGTTGTTCTAAGGAGAGTAGCTTGGAACGGAGAGGGCGCGTTCAGCCACTTGCTTGATTATAAGGTTGGAAAGGGGCGTTCAGCCACTTGACTGCAAGGAAAGGGGCGTAGCTGTTCTTCTTTCACTCCTCTCCCTACGGTCGAGTCTCCTTTCAGTCGCCCTCTCACATTCGTTATTTGTTGCGTAGCTGTTCTTCAACAACACCTCTCCGAGCGGCTTTCACTCCTCTCTTTCCTTATAGTCTATCTCGTTGCTTCGCACCTAGCCTACTTCACACTCCTCTTCCTCTCTGTTCTTCTCCTCGGCCGGTTATGGAATAGCCTTTTAGTCGGCTTTCTCGTTCTTAAGGATTCTCGCCCTTTCAAGCTAAGAAAACTCTTACTATAAGTTGCTACGCTGTTCGAATTAAAGAACTATTAGTAGCTTCCTCGTTCTTCTTTCTTTTCAGTCGCCAACACATAAAAGCGCAACCTCTGAACAGCTGTCTACCATTTCCCAACCTTTCCTTCTCCGCGTCCGAAACAGTTGAAGACAATTCCGAAGAGGGTTTGGATGCAGGGAACTCAAAAAGAGCACTATACAAGGGAAATTAGGGGTGAAAAGCAACTCGACTATAAAGAGAGGTGCGAAAGCCGCTTGACTGCAAGGAAAGGTGCGTTAGCCACTCGACTGTTAAGGAGAGGAGTGTTGGCAACTTTACTATAAACTTAGAACTTAAACGCAACGAGACTATTCTATTATTTAAAGGCATGGAACGCCTTTCACATTCGTTCAAGCAGCTTCACGCCTTTCAAAGGCAGGTTCCACTCCTCTCCTGTAGATGGAATAAGGTTCTCTTTCTAAAGTGGTTTTGCTTGAAGCTATTCCTGATTACCGATTCGCTCTGGCTGAACGATTGTAAACCGCTCCGTTTTCCTTATAGTAAGAGTTTTCTTAGAACAGCGTAGCAACTAATTGAACTATGATATTCTAACAAGGCATGGAACGCCTTTCAAAGGAGAGGAGCGAAGCAGCTTGAACGAGACTTACAGGAGAGGGGTGAAGCGGTTTCCTTAGCTCCTTATCCACGTTTTTTCCAGTTACACTAACGAAATCGCGACTTCCTGAAGAATGTGAACTTATATATATATAATATAGAATAGAACAGCATATTTGGTGAAACAAAGAGCGATTCGGTCAGAAGCAGCTACCACACACTCAATCCGATGAACAAGCACATAAGCAAGACGAATCTATTTCTCTTTCCGTATAAAATGAAAGCCTAAAAGGCTAAAGCGCATACATATAGAGAGGTGCAAATGCGCTAGATATAATTGCGCTAGATATAATACTTACCAGAATCTACCGGCTTGATTGAAATAGTGCGGTACGAATGACTTTCTTTAATAATTATATACCTCTCTTAATAAGAAGAATACGTTCTAGTAACTTCTCACTTTATTCAATCAACTGCCTATCATGCAATGCCTTCCCGAAAAGAAAACGAACTAGAAATGGGTTTACCTATCTAGTGGAATATCCTGACTATACCCTAATCTCCACCCATCCTTTGCCTTGCCACCGCTTCCTCAAAGACCAAGACCAAGTATTACCAATTCCCATCGAGAAAGAAAGCAATCTCCACTGGAGCGGGAATAGCACTCAAAGTCACCGTCAACAGGCTCTCCAACTCGTTCGTACCGTTCGTAACCTCGTTGGCTTGGATTCGTCTCCGTCCCAACTCTCTTCCCTTCGCGTACTCGTATGTCCTTTTCCCACTCCCCTCGCTCTACTAATTGGTATGATGACCAGTAAGAGGAAGCAACATAGTCATATTAGCCAGAGCACCCTAAACCGGCAACAGCAAGACCACCCAAAGCAATAGGAATAGAGAACGGGACTCGATTGAACGTATCAATATACATTTCCTTTCCGTCAACTAAAGTCTGTTCGTTTCCTCCGTAAAAATGAAATGGCAATAACTCATCTCGGGCAAGAACCCTTAAGGGCCAAAATGAGTTTCGTCGATCAAGAAATTCAACACTGGAGTGCAGCGCAGGGCTTCCTCTTTGAGTGGAAGCCCCAGCGGAACGGTCAACTAAGAGTGAGCAATTAGAATTGACTAAAGAAGCTAAAGGGGAACAGTCTTATCTTAAGAGTAGGTCGAATGAACGTGAACGAGTTGGTCGACTTGCTAATCGGCTTGATCGAGTAGGTCCTATCGGCTTGACCTCTTTTCGCTTTTCGTCGGTAAATCAAATCACTCTTTGTCGTCTGTCAAATAATCTATATACTTACTGGAGTGACCGAAGTGCTTCCTGAAACAAGCACGAGGGAACGGTCAGGAAATAACTCGTATCGGGAGAGGAGTAGGAGACACCCCGTATGAGCTTTTGTAGGAGCAAGCAGACCGAGTTTCAGACCTAGAATAGGAGTCCTTATTTATTGACCTTGAAGTTTCGGCATACAAGTAAGCACGAACATGAATAGGAGCAGGCAATGGAATTGTATCACAATCGGAATATGTTGAATAGGCGTAATAGCCCGTATTCCAGCTATTGGAATAGGCCACCCGTCTTAGCCACCTTATTTTGAAGGAGAAAGCCTGCAAGTCTTCCGGTGACTAAGGAAATTAAAACACTCCCTTCTTTCTTTTCTGTCGACAATGATGAAAACCAGATATAACTCTAAAGTAAAGCCTTTCACTTCTTTACAACATCCATTGCTTCTGACTATGTCGATGAAATGGGACCGCGAAGACAACCCACCACTAGAGCTTGCTTTGCTCTCGCTCCGCTCGCTCCCACCTGTCTTCTTCCCACTATAGTGAAAGATCTTTCACTTCACCATAGCAGGAACCTCACTGACCTTCTGGGGCAGTTACTCTAATCTAACCACAGGGATCCCCTCCTGCTTATCCACCCACCGTAAACGATTACTAAGGGACTTGGAATACGAATGAGATCAAAAAGGCCATCATTGGGGCAAACGATGCAATAGCTATAGCTTGTACTCTCTCTATTCGTTCTGCCCCCCTTTCCCTCTGTCAACGGGGAGCAACCTCATTCTCGAACGAACGACCACTTATCTTTCTGTCTAGGTCTGCCTCAACGAGCTTTGCTACTTCAACAAGGAGTGGAAAGGGGCCCCCTATCATAGGCGACCGAAGGCACAGCCTGTTTAACAACAGCAAGAAGAAGGACATTTTTCTCTTCTCTCTATACGAAATTTCTGATACGCGAAATCTGGCCGAAAAAACTCAACCTGTGAGAGCTCATTCCCTTTTTTAAGCAATGAATGATTTTTATACGACGATAGGATACCACCGGATGCGGTTTTTGTTATGAACTGACAAGATCTAAGTCTCCCCTTCCGCAGCTCACTAGAGTGACTTCCGCTCACTCGGGCGCAATACCAATTGCCCCCTTCTTTCGCTTCACCTTGATGTCGCAGATCAGCTGTGTACAGATAGCCTTACAGAGGGTTTAGAGAGAGAAATAAGACAGCTACAGCTAGAGACAGTAAGATAGCTAGAGAGAGAAAAGGGCGCCCCTTACTATAACTCCAACTGTCACTGCAACAAGTTCGAAGGCAGAAGCAATTGAATCTGCAACTGGCTAGAAAACTCTTCCTGCTTAGGGATACAACCACAACCTATGGAAACTCCCAATGGCTGACTTACTCCAGCATTGCTTTGATAACTTAACTTGCTTGCTACTTAGGGACTCTAACCCCTATAAGTCGAACTCGCTCGCAGGTAGGGAGAAATGGAACTCCATGTAAGCTTTATCCAATTGGCTCACAAGAAACAGGAATGGCACGGGAAAGAGATGCCTTTGTATGGTAAAGAGTGGTGCACTTCCTAACCTCACGTAGCTCATCAGTCGTTGGAGCCTACCCAGCAATGGCACCCGATGATTAGCAGATTAAGCTTGCAATTCTAACTAAGAGTCACTAACACTAAGAATCAGAAAAGAAATCCATAATAGTATAATCACTTGCAAGGCCAAGAAGGGTTTTAAAAAGTGTATCCACCCTGGAGGAACCGGTGCCCACAGTAGAGGTAGGTTCTATCTACTACCTGACCTTCACTGGTAGTTCAGCAAGCAACCAAACCAACGCAACGAAGCCGTATGAGTTCCAGCCAATCCATCCGCTTTCAAGCAGTCGTATCAGTCTTTCAAGTGGGGAAGATCAATTGAAAGCTAAGTTCTAATTATCTCTACTCAAGGGAGAGTAAACTCACCTTAGCAGCTTGACTTGACCCGCGACGGGAAGGTAGATGAAAGCGAAGCTAACCATGTTCAAGGAAGAGGCGTTGAGTGAAGAACAGTTCAGTAGTGAATTCCAATATTCCATATTCCCTTATTTCCCGCTTGGGAGAAACTGAGAATATCTAGGGTACGAAGTAGAGTCGTCAAGAGGAGCGGCGTAGTCTCAATCAAATATTCCATATCATAAGCAATTTCAAGGATTCTCACTTTCAACAACCCAAGCGGCAGGGTTCTTCGATCGTTAGAATTCAATCCAGCTCTAGGTTCGGCTAGAGCTACCTTGTTTCGTGCTTTTCTTCAATCCAGCTATCGGTGAGACCCTCACTACACGGCCCCCTTCCTTGTTTCGAACTTGCGTTCCTGAAGAGGGGGGTCGCATTACCATACTGTACCATGTGTCTTAATTGAGGCAAGCTGATCATCTTGTTGATGTTTTTGATGCGGGAAGCCTGTTCCATCTTCAGCTAATATATCTGGTCAACTCATAGCTATGTTCTTTGTTTTCTAATAAGGGGAGGGTAGCTGACGTGGCCTTCCCCGGGTCATCCCGCCCCGACCTAAGCACGGGGTCAAGATTCCTGAGTCACTTTATCTGTGAATTAGAGAGTCGCCCCACTCACTTGATAATTCAATTCCTTGTTTCCCACTTGCCTAATGAATGAGAGTCTTTATTTCTCTATTTTGTCTACTTTGATTTATCTGTCTTTATTTTCAGACTAAAAAGTGGAAGCTTTATTATAAGACTCTGACTTCTTCAGATTGAAGAGAGAGTCTATGTCTTTGATCTGCTTTCTGTTGAAGGAGTATTGTGCGATGAACAGCTTGCACAACTGAGGGAAGTTCGAGATCGTCTTCGATGGGATCTTGTAGAGGTAGAGACGCGGCGAATCGTACGTTTTGTTTCCATTCCCTTTCAACACAACTATCAATTTCGTACGATTCCTCGGGCCTGGTGCTTCATTTCACTAATAAATCATCTTATTATCCGATGCTCCCTTGTAATAGGGGAATTGGGGCTTTTATTAGTACTACTCTGTCATTCCTCCCGTTGCTTTCAATGTCTTCTTTTAGCTTCTTAGGTGCTTCCTCTCGGGTTTGTGTTACTGGGTTAATAACTAGTGACTTGTGACTTCCTTTTTTAATCCCTGCACTCACAGTCTTAGTCTTGCTCGGTTAACCCTCCAAAACAGTTTCAAAACCCTCCAAACCTGTCTCAACCCCTCCGGATACAAGCCCTTTTTCCGGTTCCTCGATAAGACTATTTCCTTTCCTATCCCTTCCCTATAATGATACCTGTCTGTATGTTATTTTAAGCCGCGTTTCCATATCCTGGGTCTTCCCTAGGTCTTTCATTCGCTTCGGATCTTGTCTCCCGCTTGTTCAGTTTGTCCGAGTATGGAGGGGTTGCGAGTCTAACCACCGCTTTGCCTAATGCAACCCTTTGTCCGCCATACTGGACCCCAGGTTTCTTTGGAGTCGTTTACAATGGCGCCTCAATGTTGTTCCTTTGATATACATCCCTGTCCGTCTGAACCGATTACGTTTTCATAGCAGGTGAGTTTCTACAAATCTGGCATCGGTTTCACGGCCAGCGCAGTTATTTCCATTCTTACTTTGGAGTTCTCTAGAACAGTGATAGTTTGATATACATTACGCCATCAGCCGTCATTCCATGAGAGGAGGAGGGTTTCGCTCCCTCTGCTTTGAGAAAGCAAAAACGAAGTGATCTCGGCTTTTTAGATACCCCTTTTTTGTTTTTGAAGTGGAGGAAAGACCGAAATCCTGTTCTTATTCCCAGAAATGGGTAACTCACGAACTAAAGAATGATTCTCTCTATATTCAATATAAAAAGAAAAACTTTCTTTCTCATCTTTGTAGATCCCAGAGGAATAAATGGAGGATTCCAAAACTGGATTAGGAGACATAGATTCAAGCTTTGAGCGAGCGGTGCTTTCATTATGCGGTTCCTCTTTTAGTTAGCGATTGTTCATCAAAAGAGAATGCTTTCTTAGGTAGGCTCCAGGTGAGTTTGTACTGAGATGTAAAACAGTGGGTAATAGCGCATTTCTATGCTTAATCGACGCCAGTAGTCTCACTTCCGAAATGGGATTTCGTCTGACTCGTAGGATCATCTGGATGAAATGAAAGGGGGGTTCCCGCTTGTGTATTGAAAGTAATATGTTCTCTCGTCCTCGGTTGCAGGCTGGGTTTTTCACTCTTCGTTAGTGCCTTAATCTATTCTGTTTCGTTAGCTAGACTTTCCCCTATCTGGCACCCAGGCATACGGGACTAGATCGCTCGGGAAAGCCTTTTCTCTAGCAATAGCTACCCATTTCCAGAAGGAATTGCCATTAGACTTTCGAGTGATCGTACCATAGTTTATAGAGAAATGTTTTTTATTCATGGAAGAACTGGGCTTATCTATGCGCCCTTTAGCTTAGCAGGAGTGCTTCTTTGTTGTGCCATAGCGTAACGAAAAGGAACCCTTTTTCCTTTCATCATCACTTTATGCTCGCTTTCTTAGGAAAGCTGAACCAATCATGTGACTGACTCGACATAATCTTTTGTTGAGCTATCATAGGGAAGACGGCGAGCTACAAAGAAAGAAGAAAGTCCGTCTTCACTTCAATTATTGTTGGAGAGCTTGGGTAGTACCCAATTCATCATAGAAAAGCATCTGTTGGATACGTCCCCTCTTCTATTCTATGTAGAGAGAATGAAATAAGTAATAACGAGCCCTCTTTCTCTTCTTTCTTTAGTGTCTTCGTCTCGCTTCGACAGCTCATGGGGCTCTGACTGTAGGTTCGATACATATGATCAAGTTTTAGCAGGAGGAATAGAGAAGACTCACTCTTTCCCGCTGGGATTCTGGAGACAAGACTAGCGATTTCATTTCCAGGAAAAATCATTTATAGTAACTATGTCAGTATTGAATCCTTCTATGAAAGGCTCTCCCACACCTATCCGGTGGGGAAGGGCAGCTCTCCATGCAATCGGCTTAACCGCGTTTAGTCGACCCATTTACCTTCTTTCTTTTAGTTGGCATTTCTCCTTAACAAGTAAGCAAGGGTAAGACATTAAGAAAGGCACTAAGACTAGCAGCCGATTCAATAGCAGTTTCTTCTCGAACAGTAAGAATGTCATCTCTTCCTAAGAGCCGATCATTTGCAAGTGGATAACTATTGATCCTTCCTCCCTTTCGTGGATTAAGGCAGTGAAGTTAATGCCGTATGCTAAGATGCTAAGAGGGGAAATGCCGACATCTAGCACATAGAAGAGCGGATTCGCTTCCTATTCCTTATTAGATGAGATGTCAGTTCCTTTCGTGCAACCTGCTCTTGCATATGCCTCCTATTCCTCGTACAAAAACCGATTTCATTGCCTTAAACTTAAAGGCACCCCCAAAAGGCTCGATAAGGCAGATCTGTGGGAAGACGTCGAAGCGGGTTTAGAATCAATAAATCCCATAAACCCCAGGGGCAATAATAGGTCAATCAGGTTAATCCCTCTCGCCAAGACTAGTTGTCTTAGAAAGAGTTGCAACCTAAAGGGCTATTCCTGATCTGATCTTTCCTGTGATGAAATCTATTCCTAAGAACTTACCTTACCTCTCGCATGGTAGTTTACTCGCTTACTTGTTAGAGTAAGGAACTTCACTATCGTATAGTTGACTCGACTCGAATGCCCTCTTAGCAATAGCATCCGTAACCGCAGCTATTGAGTCTGCTGTGGGAATAAGCGCCGCAGAAGAGGCAGCTATTGACTCCGTTCGTATCCGATGTGAGAGTATGAGTACGAGCTCTAAGCCTAGGGGTGAATTACCGGTGCGAGAAGGGGAATTCAGCCAATCTTTCCCGTTGACAACCAAAAATCCCGAGAAAATGGCACATTTACATTCATCTTCCTCTGTTACAGAATTAATATGGTCAATCAGGCTCCGCACCCTCTCCATTTCACATCAAGGGACAGAGCCTAACTCTTATCAAAAAGAAATTCAATGAATCCCTAGTTAAAATAGCTAACTGATGAGTGCCATCTTCCTACCAGAATAGTATTTTGCGATTCCGCGCATTGGAGCTGAGAGAGAAATAACGTAAAATCGAAATCGAAATAACGTAGATAAAAAAATACTAAATATTTATATAGTCTCCTACTGGTGAGCCACCTAGTTTTGAAGCCTTCACGGCCTGAGACAGCTAAAAACCTGGTCGTCGGCTATGAAATCGATTCCTTGCGCACTTCCTGTCCTTTAGGGATCTGAACCTATTAAAAAAAATTCTTGAAAAAGCCAATTTTGATTGCTGCAAACCCGCATGGAAATTCCTTGTCGTACCCTCCCCTATAATAGAACTCGGGATGCAATCCGGTTCTTCTATATCAAAGTTTGAGCTATTGGATTAATTAGAAGTTTCTCCGGAACCTGCTTATTAAAAGCATTTCTTTGACCGATGCCTAGAACAAGGGATTCAACCCGGGTTGTTGCTGACACCGTGGTTAGCTATGAGCTTTCCTTCACTGCTTTAGTCGATCTTTCTCATCCCGACACTCACTGATGGCATTGATTAACAGAGAACAGGTGCAGGGGTGACGAGAACTAAGCAAGCGCTAGGTAAAGAGAAAACGAAACCAGAGAGCGAGTCATCTTACACACGTAAACCAAGGATCGATTGATTAAATGCACTCACCATTTGACACTTAAGTGAGGAAAGCGAAAGGTTGGCTCGACTGGGAGAGCGAGTGGTTAGCTGGCCCGTTTCAAGAGAGTCAGATTCCAAATAGCCAAGCCAGATAAGGAAGGATCAGGTACAATCAGACGATCATCCTCGTTTTGTCTTTTCCGATAGGCTTCATCAAGCGAAGGTCTTCCAATTGATTATTTAGTCTTAAAAGTGACTTTGACTGACGTCAACTCCAACCATCGTCAGAAGAGAGAGCTTCGATCTCTTTCCGTCATCCCAGAGGAAATCATCTTAGAAACCTGGGCTAGACAAAACAAAGGTACTCCGAGGGCTAGCTAATGACAGAGTACCTCCTCGTTCCTCGTTAATTGGAAAGCGATCCCGTCTACATACTAGGCTAAAAATGGGCACTTCAAGCAAAGTAGACTACTCATTAGAGTCTTCAATGTTAGGGGGTGAAAGCAAGATCCGAAAGGAAAGAGCTCTGTACTCGAGGGTGATAAACCAATGAAATAGGTTGTCCCTAAAGCAGAAAAGAAGCGGAGTCAAAAGATCATGTGCAAGAGCAGCTAGGAACAGTGCCCTCAGGCTTTCTTCGGAATAAGATAGATCAGAAGCTGCAACTGTCTTTGTCTGTACATCTACAAATTCCTTATATATAAGCAAGTAAACTACCTTGTGGAAATGTTTGAAGATATTTTTGATTCTTGCCGTGCACTCCGCTTTCTTTTCCTTTCCAGTATGGGGTGAGGGCCTTAGCTTCACAGTCTCTCTCGAATCTTGGGGCGAATCAGAAGGTCGAGTCGAGAGAAGGGTCAAGAACAGAAACTATGGTAAGCGCTAATCCTGATACATAGGGTTTTTGAGTTCTGCCTCTTCCCTTTCACACGGAGCTGGTTAAGCCAAACGAAATGACCCCTCAATTAATGAAAGTAGACAGAGATCCCGTAGTAGATGAATTATATATACAACTCTGCCCCTATATTTATATATTGTACTGGTGCTCGCAATTCTAAATTGAATTCACATCGAGACGCGGATAAGGAAGGGGCGAAAGCGCAGTCATGAATAGGAAAACCGGAAGTGATCGCATTCGTCGAAGCGAATTTAAAAAGAAAGCTAACCCTGATCGATGAGCAACAAGTAAAAAGGTTATCCTTCGATAAGAACAGGGGGATCTAGTAACCGCTAATCCCTATTGGTAGGTCTCGGTACCTTGTTCCCGGGTAAAACCATCAGTAGACACTACCGATGGGAAGGGGAGGCCCGCCCTACTTGCTCCAGCGTCCAGCTTTGAAGTTTGATAATCGATTGCTATGAGGTGCTTCGTGATCTGTTGTGTTGTTGGGCCATCGTGTAATGAAACAAGAAAGAAGACTATAGAGAAGCTGAGCGGATAAGTCGATTCAGCTACTGGGATACGGCTCTTGGTTTAAGATCTATGCGCGAGAGACACTTTTGTTTTATGTTGACTAAGGGCCGACCGCGGTAGAGATGTGTTCGAACTGTTGCAAGAAATATTTATTTCTTTCTTTTTAGTGTTGGCTTTGACCGATTCATCCTCTGTCCCCAGGGTGGATGGAGGGCATCAAGGAATGCCTTCTAGTTGGTAGTTGGCGGCCGCCTGGAATCTCTTGAAGATATCTATGAAGAAGTCTCGCCTGAGCATGGATATGAAAATGGGTCAATGAACTGCTTTATGAACCTGTCTTTCTTGCTCCAACGCTTGCGCCAGTTGCAACTTTTCCGTTCTCTCAGATTATCTTATGTAAGATGACTTGGTTCTCTAGGAATTCGGGATCATTCACTTTATAGGCCCTAACTATAGTTCTTTTCCTGCCGCCCATGCTCTGCCGCCAGAATCTTAGAATTATTGGAGTGGCAGGATTCACAACCATTGCAGTGACAGGTCGAGCTCTTACGTTTGCCTGACTTATCGGGCCGGGGTCTCGCATTTGTGTTAGAGTTTCGCATTTGTCCTAGTTACCATTCCGATGTGGGTAGAGCGATGCTTTCCTAGCTGATTCAGTAAAGGCTCTCTTCTGGCTTCAAACTATCATCCTTTAGAGGTTCGCCGCGTGAGGTTTCTTTTTACTGGTCGACCGATGGCCTGTCTCCTACGAGAAAACCGTCCTTTGTGTGTCCGCCCCGGGAAGTCAAAAACGGAAGGAAGTATAACGTGCAGAGTCGTGGGTTTCTAATTGGTAGCTTGTAACTGATAAGACTTGATTATTGAGCAGTGCCCGGTCTAAGTAAGGTGATGTCGATCTGTCCAATTGAAAAGGTTGGAAGTCTCGCTAGGGTGTCTCAGATGGAAGGTTGCCCATGTTTATGGATTGGACGAAGACGAAAGCCACTGGCGAAGATCCGTGAAATGATTGTGCAGCAGTTCAGCTCTTAGCTTCATCTCTGTTTAGGCTGGGTGGGCAGCTCCATTGAAATACCGCCTAAAGTTCTCGGTTTTGCCTTTGCTTCGCCTCCCCCGGTCCCTATTCCCTTTTGGCTGGATTCGTCCCATTTTCATCTGGGAGTCATCACCGTATTTATTCGACATCGATTGCCCACTCATCAGATGGAAACTTTCATCAGGAGGCATCGTCCTATTGAAGAAAGGGGAATGCCCACTTTGTTTAAGTAGGCTACACTGGAGTAGCAAAGTAAGGGGTTGCTCAAGCTACAACGCCGGTGTTGGTAGTTCAGAATTCTAGGCCAGAGCGGGTTCAGGCAGCTTAATACTTAGTAGTTTGCTCACCCCGAAATGAATAGAGTTCAAGTACTCACCCTACAAGTATGGAAAGTGGAAGGATTTCATATTCATATCTGGAAGTGTGATAGCGGATTGGCAGTAGAGGCAGGTCATGGGCTCAATCTCAGCCTCAGCCGATTCATTAGTTCTTTGGTTGCTGACTCTGATAGTGTGAAAGGGGCGAGATAGCTTATTAGTCAGGGTCAGGGCGGTCATCGGCTCAATCGAAGCCTCTTCTCATGCGCGGTGGTTCTATTGATGAAATCTCAAAGTGGTCATTCCTATTGATTGAATCCCAACGGATATTGTATGGCAGTTATATTCCTCTGCTCTGGTAGCTCTTGAAGCATGCAAGCAAGGAAGGAATCGGAAAGAGATAGGAGAAGGATGGGTTTCAGGTAAGTGAACTTGCTTACTTGTGAATCATATCATGAAACAGCGCTGTCATGGCTCGCTGGTACGTCGCCCCGGCATTCTTTAGACCAAACGGCATCACCTTGTAACAGAACGTGGGTGATAAACGCCGCTTTCTCTCGGTCTTCCTCGGCCATCTGGATCTGGTTATATCAAGAGAAAGCATCCATAAAGGACAGCATCCCATGTCCAGCGGTGTTGGTGTTGTCCACCAGAACATCGATTTGAGGAAGAGGAAAATCATCACCGCTACTTTGACTCGAGAACATAACAGAAAAGACAAAAGAAGCAGAACATTGAATAGTTGCAATCACCTATGCCCTAACAGCAAGACCGAGTGTACCTTTAGAGCGACTTGCCCTCGAGTACAGGCTAACCAAAAGATACAAGCGCACAGTTCGGCAAGCAAAGCAAACGGGAATCAATCAAGACGCTGTATATAAAGAACTACGACCTTCCCCAATCTCATGAGAACTCTTGCTCTTAGAAGTCAAAGAAAGTCTCATCAACCATCCCATTCCGGACGTAGGATTGGCTTGAGAAAGCAAGACTAGAAGAAAGATTGTGTTATAGAGGGGTAGACTGATTCTCAAAGCTCGCACGGGAATAGAGTACTTCTTAAGCGGGAAGCCCCTTTATAGTAAGGGCTCGCTTGCTTTTCGCACTTACCTTCCTCAGCGCCCTTTGTCTTTGCTTCACTTCCACTTACTTAAACCGGTCTAACGGACTAGGCAAGGTTCTGTTCGTTCCTTAGCACGAGAATTCGAGTCAGAATTCTAGTCGAAGGCTTCAAAATAGGAAGATGAGGAGATAAGGGGCGAAGGATATTCATTCTCTTAGAATTCTCGTCACGCTTCTCCTTCTCCTCCCCCCGAATATCAAAAGTAAATCTCAAAATTTCGGTGAACAAGATTTGTAAGATAAGACTGAGGGCCAAGTATTGGGTCCATCCGCCGAACCTTTCGGGTGCGTAACAACTTACCAGCACTCCAACTGCCCCGTAGAAACTCCCAAAAAACGGAGCCTTCCCTTTATTAATAAGAACTCTAAAATAGAAAGAAAATGGCGAGCTGGGGTGTTTTCTCCATTGGAAATATGCCAGAGAAGCGAGTAGTATTAATGGGAAAGTAATAATACTTAGTAGAAAAGGGGCAGCTTCGGCGTTCTTATCTACTAAACACATAAAGAGACTACTTAGAATAAAACAAAAAAAAGTGAAAGAGTTCTCTTTCCAACTTCTCGCTTTAAGGAAAAAGAAAATAGCAATGTATCAGACCCCTCGGAATGGTATGTGGGCCTTCCTCAAGCAATCCCCTATGACTCAACCTTTGTTCTTGTGCAAAGGCGTCCTCCCCTTCCTTCCTGTTTTTCGAGCTCACTAAGGCAAGCGGCGCCCCATTTGTGTCTGTCTGCGATCGTGCCTAGCTGGGCAGTTCATCAGGAGCTGCTATCTGGGACCAAGCACTAAGCACTCTTGATTTTCTTTTTCAATTGATTTCTAACAGGATTGGCAAATGTCACTGTGCGTAACACATCTAATTGGAAGTAGAATGAAGATAATGTGCTTTACTCTTTCATTTGTAGCTGGATTAACCCTTGTTGGGTTGGGCTAACTTAACTTGAATCTGTTCTGTTTAGTTTTTCACTAAGCCTCATCTGAGTGCTATATACATAGCTCCTTGATTACAACTCAAATAAAATGAACATTCTTTAAGAACTTTTTCTCCCGATCTTATTAGCTTAGTAGCATGGAAGTCACAATAGTTGTAGCAGAGTAAGCTAGAAGATGACCAATCCCGCCCCATCATGATTGGTGTCGAGTCCGTTGTGAGAGGCGCTTAAAAGGCCGTTAAGGCATTACACTCAGGGGTGAACCCACAGGGGAGGGGAGAGGTTGCTTCCTAAAAACAACTGGGTTTGGCTCGTTGCCTTTGATTCCTTACCCATAGCATAAGATAAAGGGTGCGTGCTTCAACATCTAAGTTTCACACAAGGAACCTCCTGCTCTTAAGGATAAACTACGATATTTGATGGACTGGCAGGTCAGCCACGTAATTTATCCCTCAAGCTGAACGAACTTGACCTGCTCCTTTAGTTTAGGGCTATAGAGTTTACTTGCTTCTCACTAACGGCAGAATCATGAGCTTCATCACTCGACTCTAAACCAAATGAAAAACACTCGGCTATAGGATGACAATCCTTCACTCCGGAAGGGTAGGTTCCATACCGACAAGACCTCCTATCCCAGAATCCGCTCATTTCACACCAACTAAAGCGGAACTTAATCACCAAGGTAGAGTTGTATAAAGCCCTAATGTAACTGAACGAAGTGGAAAACCCGCAATACGAGAGCAAAAACCTTCTGTGTGTAAGAAGAAAAGCAACATCGAGTTAGGTAGGATGTAGATCGAGCGCAATAAGCTACAGGAGTTATTATTTCGCTTTGGAAGGAAAAAAGCATGTCAAATAAGGTCCTCACTCAGCTCTCAGGCTGTCTGGGAATAGCTCCACCAGACATAGAAGAAAGGAGTGTAGGATTGGTAAGCTTTGCCGGAAAGAAGCTATTCGACTAATTCAGGAGGCTACTACCGGCGAAGCCCGCTTGCTTCGGAGCGTGCTATTGCGTGAAGCGGAAAGGGACAGCGGAAGACCACACCAGACAGGGAAAACGAGGATTAGATATTTCGTCAACGACCACTTGAGCGCGATTCGCTTATCTGTTGAAAAGTACCATCCAGACAGTAAACCTTTAGGGCATATGACTAGTAAGGTAAATCAACCTATCGTATCGACGAGATGCAACAAGAAGAAAATTCACAGACTATGAAAAAGAATTTCTTCTCATTTACGTTTGTCTCAATCATGGGCGGTTGAAAAGAGTTCTTCCGATCCGATCATTGCGTAAGCCGAGAGTTCAATAGATGAGGAGCCGGATGACATTTTTAGTCAATACCAAAAGCGTAAATGAGTTAGGAGCGAAGAGTGAAGACCTGGAAATTTCCTTCAACATAGAGTAAGGGCAAAGGAAAGTCTTCCGATCTTTGATCCCCCGATTCAGGAGCGATTGAAGCGAATACAATAAAAGAATGCAAGGAAGGGTTCCCCGCATCTCGACTGCTTCCAAAATAAGGTCATCGACCAGTAATGCGACTTGTAGAAGACTCCCTCCCTATACCTAGCGGAGTTGGCACTAATAAGGAGAGCAGAAAGCAGCTACCGGCCATCAAAAGATCCACGACTTGTTGATCCGCATGCAAGGGAAGATCCGCTTATTCTTTGAGATGACAAAGCTCCCCACTAGACGCAAATTGCCGAATCAACACCAGGCAGTATAGGAGTGCTTTCTCTGATCGGCGTTCCCCAGACCAGAACTGAAAGGACATACCAGCCCCCGAAGGATTCTCGGGCATTCCTTCATGTCGGGAGGAGGTACCGGTTGGAGGAGAAGATAAGGACAGCTTTCTTTCTTCCATTCCACTCTTGCTCCAATCCCAATAGGATAAATAGAGCTAGCACTTGCTATAAGGGCTTCTGACTATAGGCGCTGGAGTCAGCCTGTCTGAGTATGTAAACTATGTGGTGGATACGATAACAAATAAGCCTTCTACATCAGCCAATTCTTCTTCCATGAGGGACTTCAATGAAGCAACATTTTTTGATTTCCCGTTCATCGTATCGACCGACCCAGACCCCGTACCTGTCCCCGATGAAAGTCAGGATGAAACCAGCTTTCATTCAAAACCAACTCACTCTAAGGAAAGGAGAGCTTTGCGAAAGTTTCAAAAGGAATTGAGTGAGCTCTCGCCTAAGAGAAGAGTTTAATAAAGCGGAGAGGTGCGAAGCTGCTCGACTGAAAGGAGAGGGGTGGACGACAACAAAAAAGCTTTTCTCCCCAACCGAGGTGATAGACCACCTTATGGCCGATGTGATTACCAGCCAAAGGGCAAAAAGACGGGGTTGAATGCGACTCTACCAATACCAATCTCCTCTGGAGCAAGGAAAAGCAACTCTGCCTGGTATCGGTAACGATTAACATATTCTTTTTTTTGAGAGAGGGGAACCCTTACTTAAGAACAGAGAGTGGCCGAGCAAAAAAGCAAGGCAAGGGATAAAGGAGAAGTACCCGGCCCGGCAAAGAAGGGTCTCCCATTAACAGGTTTTTCCTTAGTAAGCTAGCTTTGGTTGCTAAGCAAGCCAGGTTCTCTTTCACTCCTGGAATGAGCCTTTTGGCGACTCTCTCTCAACACAAAGAAAGAAGAGATGAAAGGATCTTCAAGTAGCCCTGACTAAGGTTTGAAAAGATTCCCGGGGGTACTACAGCTTGCGTGGAAGGCTAGGGTGGTTTTTAGAAAGCGCGAAGACAGAAGACGTCGTAGGGAACCAATTTCTATCGCTTTCCCCCTCTAGTGGTCATTCATTCTTTTGATGACTCGCAGTCGAAAGAGTTGGTTGGCAGTTCAAACCTCAGAGGGAGTTGAAGAGAGGCCTTTCAGTTCGTTCAAAGGCACTAGGGACGAGCCATTACAGACGGTCTGATGCTTCTGGAGTTCGCTCATATCGAATTGTCCAAAAGCTCATCAACCTGTCCGAGGGATGATGAAGGCGATGCCACAATTGAGGGAACCGCCCTCTTACTCTTTTTTAGATAAGAATGCGAAAGACCCTGACCCTGCCAACCAAGCCCACTCAGATAGACTAAGTAGACTAAAAAAAGTGCACAAGAAAGACTAAGGAAACAAAACCTTTTCTCGATAACGCTGGGCCAAGTAGCGACACTTCACCCAGATTCGATCATCACGTCAACTTGCTTTATTCAACAAAGTGATCAAGCTTCTTAGCCACCGGGGACCGGCCTCGTGAACGCATTCGCTAAAGGCACTACTGGCCGGCTTTCTCAATCTTCAATCTAACTTCAGAAATAGAATAAGCCCACTTGACGAGATTAGATCTAATTCTCTTTCGAACATTTTTGGATTGACAGGAAGCTTTCTTGCTGTGTGATTCTGCCCCCCACTCTGCCAGCAGCCTATGTGTCGATCTATACCCAGTTGATCTACCGCTATTTTACTTTGCACGTTCTGGATAGGCGCGCATCCTCATAGAGCGAGGGGCAGAAAAGATCAATGAAAGACTAGAGCGCGAGCTAGCTGATCTACCGACAAGTCCTTGATTTCTTATCCGCGAAGGCAGACTTGGACTCATTGAAGAAAGCACTTGAGGTGAAGACCAATGAGCGATTGCGACAACTACGGACCCCTTAACTAGGTTTTTTACTAATACTAACTAATAGGCTTTCAGAAGCTTTTCCACACAAAGAGGGGAGGAAGTGCTTGCTGCCAACTTGCCAGACGAGCGGACATCTGAGCTCAGCAGCGCATTTACTATTTGGAGATGGATGGCGCCAGGCAGGGTAAAAAGAAGGATTTTTTTCCATTAGCCGAGGA